TCCTGAGTCTCTATAGAAAGTATCTTCAGCCCTTTCCACAACCACTAATTCGATTTTCCGTGGGGCTATCCAATCGAATTCAGGACCCGGTAATTAAACACTACATTAGTAGTGGAAGGGAATCAATAAATCTTTATATGAGAGCCCTTCCACCATTCATCTGTCCTTGAATCCTAGAGGCAAGGATTTAGAGCACTTTAGCTTTCGAGAGCCAAACTTCCAGATGTTTCGAACCAAGCAAGCAAGTCTCAAGAGTCCTTTTACTTTGTTTGCTTCTGCTGGGGAAAAATTCAGCGAGTTATGTCAGCAAAACGAAATAAGAGATTTCGAGTTTTTTCTTGATCAGGCGACACCCGGATTTGAACTGGGGAAAAAGGATTTGCAGTCCCCCGCCTTACCGCTCGGCCATGCCGCCAAAATGTATGATACCCTACAAAATAGATGAAAAAAGTCTCCCTTTGTTTGCGTCGAGTGGGGGATTCCGAAACTTCTTTTTTTATTGGACTTGCATCTTGAATCCCGTTTTCTTAAATTTAACCCCTGCCCGAAAAGAAAAAAATCCTTCGTTTTTTGGATTGGATCCATCCCTTCGGTTGTATGTATAGTATCTCAAAAACGAAATATCTAAAAATTTTCCCTCTCTTTTTTATATTGATATTGAAAAATTGAAAAACCAAATGTGGTTTTTCAGTCCCAAAAGCCAAAATTTAGGACAAATTGGAACCATTAACTATTAAATGGGACTGTAAATTCATGAACGATTCTTGGATTTGAATCCAAAATTGTCTTTTCTTAATCCTAATTCTAATTATATAAGAAAATCCAAATTGATACATAACTAATCAGTATTGATTCTTTTCCATAAAAAAAAATCCTTTCCAATTTCCATTATAACAGCAAATAGAAGTATATGTAAACCCCAGAACATAAATTGTTATATAAATATCTAATTGGATATCATATCTATATATGATGACTATAGAGAATTATTAGTAAATTGTAGTGCTTCAATTTTTCATTCAATAGATGGAATAGAAAATGGAAATTTTGATATAGCATAGCACGCGCTGTCCCGAATAGAACTTAAATAAAGGAGGAAACATAGATAGCTATCTACACATGGTTAATAAATACAAACTTTATTACTATGTTACGCCCTTCAATCGTATTCTACTAAAAAAAGAAAAAAAGGTAAAATAAAAGTATCTCTCTTTTATGCGAATCATTTGTTGAACAATAGAATCCGTGAAAAAGTTAAGTGCTAAAAAAATATCAACTCTATATTTTTGATGATTATAATGTCTTTATATCATCGAACAGATGAAATCCGAATCCATTTCTTTTTCTGGTACCCAATCGGATTAGAGTATGTAATATCATAATAATGGTAGAAATGGAATCACTTTTTTTTTGATATTCTATCCAAAACTCCATAAGCCTAAGTGGCATTTATTAATTCCTTTCGATTTTCTATCTGTTCCAAATTCCAATTTGAATATAAAATTGTCTTTATTCCTCCGTTCATATGCATTTCATACATTCCATATACGGGGTGAGTCAAATTTCATGCGATTCAGTAAACAAAATAGAAATTCCATCATTGCTAAATCAATCCATATGATTTGATGAAGAATGGTTCAATAATGGAATTTTTTGAGAAAAGGGAAATTCAAAATGCTCGGGGATGGAAATGAGGGAATGTCTACAATACCTGGGTTTAATCAGATACAATTTGAAGGATTTTGTAGATTCATTGATCAGGGCTTAACAGAAGAACTTTATAAGTTTCCAAAAATTGAAGATACAGATCAAGAAATTGAATTTCAATTATTTGTGGAAACATATCAATTGGTAGAACCTTTGATAAAAGAAAGAGATGCTGTATATGAATCACTCACATATTCTTCTGAATTATATGTATCCGCGGGATTAATTTGGAAAACCAGTAGGGATATGCAAGAACAAACTCTTTTTATTGGAAACATTCCTTTAATGAATTCCCTGGGAACTTCTATAGTAAATGGAATATACAGAATTGTGATCAATCAAATATTGCAAAGTCCCGGTATCTATTACCGGTCAGAATTGGACCATAACGGAATTTCGGTCTATACCGGGACCATAATATCAGATTGGGGAGGAAGATTAGAATTAGAGATTGATCGAAAAGCAAGGATATGGGCTCGTGTGAGTAGGAAACAGAAAATATCTATTCTAGTTCTATCATCAGCTATGGGTTCGAATCTAAGAGAAATTCTAGAGAATGTTTGCTATCCTGAGATTTTCTTGTCTTTCCTGAATGAGAAAGAGAAAAAAAAAATTGGGTCAAAAGAAAATGCCATTTTGGAGTTTTATCAACAATTTGCTTGTGTAGGCGGAGATCCGGTATTTTCTGAATCCTTATGTAAGGAATTACAAAAAAAATTCTTTCAACAAAGATGTGAATTAGGAAGGATTGGTCGACGAAATATGAATCGGAGACTAAATCTTGATATACCTC